CTGTTCATACTATGATCATAGTATGAGGGCGGTTGGGCAAGTCGGCCCCCATCGTCTAGTGGTTTAGGACATCTCTCTTTCAAGGAGGCAGCGGGGATTCGAATTCCCCTGGGGGTAGGGTACTACGAAAGGAAGTTGATCATGGATTACCAATAAGCCTAAAGTGGATTCTTCCTGGGTCGATGCCCGAGCGGTTAATGGGGACGGACTGTAAATTCGTTGGCAATATGCCTACGCTGGTTCAAATCCAGCTCGGCCCAATAATTCGCCAATCTACCATGAGATGGTATAACCCCCTTGTCCTTCCGAAATACCCCATACGAAATACGAAGATAAAAAAAGAATAAAATTTTCTGCTAGATCCCTTATTTCCCTGGGATTGTAGTTCAATTGGTCAGAGCACCGCCCTGTCAAGGCGGAAGCTGCGGGTTCGAGCCCCGTCAGTCCCGACGGATCCAATAAATACATCAATTAATTTCTCCCTTTCTATGAAAGGATGTCAGGGGGCAGAATTCAATTTCCAAAACAAAGGGGCTTTTTTTATTTCCTATTTTTCCATTTTTTTAAGGTCCCATCGAAGAAATAACAAACCCTAAAATAGTGATATTAGATCTTTTATACCGGCCTCATCTTTATCAAACTTCTTTGTCTTCGTCTTCCAAAAAATCACAAGGAGTTTAGAACTTAACTCTTTTTTTTCCATTTCGCTTTTCTTGTTTGTTTGGGTTTGTAACTATGTGACTAATCGAAGTGGAAGGGCAATCTGATGATACTTCATCAGATGATTGTACAAGGAAGACGTAAGGTAGGTTATAGAAAAAAGAAGGGAAACAAATGATAAATAAAGGAATTTTGGATTGATTGGGTCAGGAATCCAAGTTTGGATTCGGTATGGATAAAAGAACTTCCTATGTTATACTATTCAAGTCTCGACGACGAATTGATTTGATAGCTCAGATATTGTTATTCATGATATTGATCCGATTCAAGATCGTCGAGAGGTAATTCATTCATTGAATTTACAGGCGAAAGATTTATCATCTCTATGGGATTAAATCCCGAGTTATTGCGAAGTAAAAAAACCGATGAGATTATGGAAGTAAATATTCTTGCATTTATTGCGACTGCACTATTCATTCTAGTTCCTACCGCTTTTCTACTTATCATTTACGTAAAAACAGTCAGTCAAAATGATTAATTCAATTCAATTTTCAAATGAATTTGAATGAAACTTTCCTTCTGAGTTCTTATCAAAAATGGACGAAGTAAAATGAAAAGGATTCCAATTTCGCGTCTTAAATGAAATGAGCGGACTATAATCGGCAGTATTTTATGAATTCGATAGTATGGTAAGAACGATTCATCTATTTCTTTCTTACCATACTATCTATCTCTTAGTCTATAAAGTTCTACTCTAGAATAAAGATAGAGGCTTCATTTTATATAGATCAATCTACAATATTCTCTTCATATATGTGTATATAAATTCCCTATATTGTATGGAATTGACATAGCACCCAATTCTATTTATTTGCTACATCTACTTGTTCCGATCAATCTGAAATAATCGCCTTAACTCTTATCTTATGATTCTAATTATGATTCGAATTACTAGATTTTTTATGATTTCCAATCTGAATATCGGTATTTATGGAAAGAATCAATGATTGAAAAACGATATGGGCATATAGATTACTAAAATCGCGTAGTAATCTTTTTTTTAGTATTCCGAAGAAATAATTGATTTAACTATTGACAGGAGGACCACGGGCACTTCTTCGGATTTCGAAAAGGAAGAGTAAACCTCACCGATTTTTAACGCCCGAACCATGATATCAAATAAGTCGATAAAGATAAAATCTCCTTTCTAAAATTAGAAACCCATCGGTAAATGCGCAATATGTGACTCGCCTGAGGCAAGATCTTATTATTGCATAGTCTCTCGTTAGACAACCACTATGTCTATATCATTTCTCATAGAAAGTGCGTATACACTTAACAAAACGACTTCTTCTTTGAAGAGTCAAGAGGGATCAAAAAAAGGTCTGGTCTTCCTCAGTATCCATCTAATCTTAATCTATAAGGATAGTAAGAGCCCCTTAATTGAAATAGAAAATTTCAGAAGAATTAGATTGGAAAAAATTTCCAATCATCTGGATCCCTTTCCTTTCGAAATACAAACATGGGAATCATTGAAATAGTTCTTTGATTGAAAGAGTATGATTCCTATCATACATTACTCCATTGGACTCCAATGGAATTGGAAATTCAGATATTTTGATTTTAAATAGTTCAAAACGCGTTGCAGAACGATCTATAAAACAATTGATACAGTTTGATTCCTCAACTCAATTAGTAGTACTTCTAAAGTCCACTTCTTCCCCACACTACGAGTGAAAGGGAAAATGTAAAGACTACCATTAAAGCAGCCCAGGCGAGACTTACTATATCCATGTGAGTTATGTCCCCTATCTCTATAAATATGAAGGAATTATTCCAT